CTGTAGTTTCCCTGAATCAAGCGAAGTATCACAAAATCTTTCAACCCATCCTGTATATTGCCTTTTTCGTTCCGTGTTGGAATAGAACCCTAATTTATTATTTAAATTTCTTATTTCTTATTAGTTTAGTTAGTTTTATTAGTTTAGTTAGTTATTAAACGAGATTTTACGAAAAAATTCTTTTTAGGAGAGAACAAATATTGATTTTTTTTGTTCGATGCGAAGGCGAAGACATAGGACAAACCACTTTTTTTTATCATTATATTTCATTTAGAATGAAAAGGGATTCCATCCTATTCATATATATTGAAGTCTTATCTCCGGATTCCCACAAAACAAAAGAGAATCCTTTTTCACACTTCTTATTTAGTAGTGATTGAATTTCTATGTTTAGTCTGATAGAAAATAAGATATTCAAAGAAAAAGAAAGAATTGCGGGTCGAATGACTATTCATCTATTGTATTTTTATGCAAATAGGGGCAAGAAAACTCTATGGAAAGATGGTGGTTTAATTCGATGGTGTTTAAGAAGGAGTTAGAACACAAGTATGGGATAAAGAAATCAACGGACAATCTTGGTCCTATTGAAAATACTAGTGAAAGTGAAGATCCGAATAGAAAGGGTGGGGCTAAAAACATTCATAGTTGGAGGGCCCTTGACAATTCTAGTTACAGTAATGTCGATCATTTATTTGGCGCCAAAGACATTCGGAATTTCATCTCTGATGATACTTTTTTAGTTAGGGATAGTAATGGAGACAGTTATTCTATCTATTTTGATATTGAAAATCAGATTTTTGAGATTGACAACGATCAGTCTTTTCGGAGTGAACTAGAAAGTTCTTTTTCTAGTTATCGCAATTCTAGTTATAGGAATAATGGATTCACGAGTGAGGATTCCTTATACAATCGGTACATATATAATACTCAATCTAGTTGGAATAATCACATTACTAGTTGCATTGACGGTTATCTTCAGTCTCAAATCTGTATTGATACGTCCATTGTAAGTGATAGTAGTGACAGTTACATTTCTAAGTACGTTTTTGATAAACATAGAACTAGTAGTGAAAGTGGGGAGTCCAGTATACCAATCGACGCGAAGAGTAGTGATTTAACTCTAAGAGAAGGATCTAATGATCCCGATGAAACTCAAAACTATAGGCATTTGTGGGTTCAATGCGAAAATTGTTTTGGATTAAATTATAAGAAATTTTTGAAATCCAAAATGAATATTTGTGAACAATGTGGATATCATTTGAAAATGAGTAGTTCAGAAAGAATCGAAGTTTCGATCGATCCCGATACTTGGGATGTTATGGATGAAGACATGGTCTCTTTGGATCCCATTGGATTTCATTCGGAAGAGGAGCTTTATAAAGATCGTATTGATTCTTATCAACGAAAGACAGGATTAACTGAGGCTGTTCAAACAGGCGTAGGTCAACTAAATGGTATTCCCGTAGCAATGGGGGTTATGGATTTTCAGTTTATGGGGGGTAGTATGGGGTCCGTAGTCGGGGAGAAAATCACCCGTTTGATTGAGTACGCTACCAATCAATTTCTACCTCTTATTATAGTGTGCGCTTCGGGAGGGGCGCGCATGCAAGAGGGAAGTTTTAGCTTGATGCAAATGGCTAAAATATCGTCTGCCTTATATGATTATCAATCAAATAAAAAGTTATTTTATGTCTCAATCCTTACATCTCCTACTACTGGTGGGGTAACAGCTAGTTTTGGTATGTTAGGAGATATCATTATTGCCGAACCCAACTCCTACATTGCATTTGCGGGTAAAAGAGTAATTGAACAAACATTGAATACAACAGTACCCGAAGGTTCACAAGCGGCTGAATATTTATTCCAGAAGGGCTTATTCGACCTAATCGTACCACGTAATCTTTTAAAAAGCGTTCTGGGTGAGTTATTGAAGTTCCACACCTTCTTTCCTTTGAATTCCAATTCAATCAAGTAGAGCGCACTAAGTTCAATTACTTTATTTGTAACAAACAAGCGGATAACTCTTTTTTTTTTACCTAGATTCCCGATTACTAATTAAGAAGTCCCTATCAACACAACAAGATAAAGGCGTGAGTTCTTCCTTTCGTGAAATTAGGTAAACAAATTTTGTCTTACGTATATAATCAAATTCAAATATAGAAAAGATAGATATATAGTTTTGCATCTTTCTCCATCTCTCGAAAATCCCATTTTCACTAAAAATCCCGGTTGTGTCGCATTCTAACGAATCTTTCGATAATTTGTAAGAAACTCTTTCTTTATTAAATTAAAATTAGAAGACACGAACAAAACACAAAGAAATGAAGAAAAAGAATAAAGTGGATTCTTTCATGTAGAAAAATGAATAAGTCCATTTATTTAGTTCTACATTCCTTGGACTTATTCTATATACTCACTTAGATATTTAGAATATTTAGATATTTAGATATATAGATACTTATATCTCTAAATAAGAATCTTCGAATTGAATTAATTAATAATAACTACGAATTCATAATAATCACAATTCTTAATTATAATTAGTATAAATATAAAATATGATATGAAATATTAAAAAAAAATAACAGGTACAATTATAGTAAATCGAGGTACCCATTTTATGACAACTTTCAATCTTCCCTCTATTTTTGTGCCTTTAGTAGGCCTAGTATTTCCGGCAATTGCAATGGCTTCTTTATTTCTTCATGTTCAAAAAAATAAGATTGTTTAGATCTGAGGGGACCCAATCTCAGCCGTTTTTTTTTTGAAACTGTAGCATAACACAGATATTTATTTTGGGAAATATGGTATAACATGTGATTTCCGCCGAACATAAAGGAAAAAGCTCTTATGCCTGCAGAAAATGATCTATGGATAAATGAATTCTAGCTAGTTTCAAATAGATCAGGATCGCTGGATGCCTAAAATGTTAAGTTGGTAGATCTATATGTATATTGGGATCATATGAAGGGGTATGTTATTATTTTAGATCTAACCAATTTGATGAATTACTCCCTAAAGCTTTACATCAAACTAGTGCTAGTTTACCAAACTAGTGCTAGTTGATGAGAGTTCCTTCGGAAACAAAAAAAGGAAAGTCAAAATCATTTGGGGTATTCTCTCAATTCCAATAAAATGCAATCGGATCAAGTATGAGTTGGCGATCAGAACATATATGGATAGAACTTAGAACGGGGTCTCGAAAACTAAGTAATTTTTGCTGGGCCCTTATCGTTTTTTTAGGTTCATTAGGATTCTTATTGGCTGGAACTTCCAGTTATCTTGGTAGAAATTTGATATCTTTTGTTCCGTCTCAGCCAATCATTTTTTTTCCACAAGGGATCGTGATGTCTTTCTACGGGATCGCGGGTCTCTTTATTAGTTCCTATTTGTGGTGCACAATTTCCTGGAATGTAGGTAGTGGTTATGATCGATTCGATAGAAAGGAAGGGATAGTGTGTATTTTTCGTTGGGGATTTCCCGGAAAAAATCGTCGCATATTCCTCCGATTCCTTATAAAAGATATTCAATCCGTTAGAATAGAAGTTAAAGAGGGTATTTATGCTCGTCGTGTCCTTTATATGGACATCAGAGGCCGGGGGGCTATTCCGTTGACTCGTACTGATGAGAATTTGACTCCACGAGAAATTGAACAAAAAGCCGCGGAATTGGCCTATTTCTTGCGCGTACCAATTGAAGTCTTTTGAGAAAAGGAAATGTGGGCTGAAGAACGAATGCTTTCTCAGTAGGAGGGAAATCCTGTTTTTTCTAAAACAGAACTTAACTGAAGTTTCGTCAGAACGTTCAGTCGAGCCAAAGCCAACTTATATGGAACAAGCATCAAACAAAACTCTTTGTGGTTTTTTATGCGTATCCAAATCCATTACAAATCCATACAATTCAATTGAAATAAGTACGAAATTGAACTACTAGATTCAATTGATCTCATATATCAAACGATTTCGAAAGAAAGAAATTTCTCCTTTAAGTTCAATATTTGTTGGAAGTGATACTTGAGATGAAGATAAATCATATCTTGTAAATTTTTTCCTTTTTGTCAATTGACCTCTTTTTATCCTTTTGTTTGTGTTCTTTACTAACCAATAATGAGTTTTCTGAATAACGATAACGGGCCCATTTCTGTCTTGTTTTGCCGCTCATTTTTTTGATCATCACACTATCTTTCTCTCAATTATTCTATTCTTGGCTATGGAGAATCGTTGGCATTTTTTCTAAATATTGGATATTTTGATAGAAAAGAAGTGCTTTCGTCTCAAAATCTCAATAATATTCATTCCGTAAAGTGCTTCTTTCGGTCATTCATCGAAAGAAGCACTTTACGGAATTTGATGAATTGAGATATCTGGAAACAACATTTTGGATTATTTCTTCATTCGAATTGGAAGTAGAGTCTTAGTCTATTTCTATATTCTTTCTAGATTCAAAGAAAATCACAAAAAAAAAATAGATTCATAGGTTTGATACCCTGTCTAGAGCTCATGTTTGAAAGAAATATTCGATCACCATAGAGTCGACAAATGAAGTGGGTTAATTCAAAATTCACAGGTGAAAAATGGCAAAAAAGAAAGCATTCACTCCTCTTTTGTATCTTGCATCTATAGTATTTTTGCCCTGGTGGATTTCTCTCTCATTTACTAAAAGTATGGAATCTTGGGTTACTAATTGGTCGAATACTGGTCAATCCGAAATTTTTTTGAATGATATTCAAGAAAAAAGTATTCTAGAAAAGTTCATAGAATTAGAGGAAATCCTCTTCTTGGACGAAATGATCAAGGAATACTCGGAGACACATCTACAAAAGCTTCCTATAGGAATCCATAAAGAAACGATCCAATTAATCAAGATACACAATGAGGATCGTATCCATACGGTTTTGCACTTCTCGACAAATATAATCTCTTTTGTTATTCTAAGCGGTTATTCTATTTTAGGTAATGAAAAACTTGTTATTCTTAACTCGTGGGCTCAGGAATTCCTAT